GTTTCCGATTCACCGGATCTTACCTCTTTCGAAAAAAGTCAATAAAAATCAAGATATGCACTAACTTATTTAATAATTTTATATTAGTATTTATTCTGAGTCTTTTCAAAATCGTTCAAATATTCAAAAAAAGAAGTTACAATTGAATGATATGACTAAGTGACATATAAAAACGAATACTTATAATAGGAAAATGAAAATATAAATTATTATTACGATAATTTATCGTAATAATAATTTATATTCATAGAGCACGGATAAAAATTTAGGCTAAAAAAATACTTGATGCTGATATGAATTATAGGATTAACTAAAGTCATCGGTCTAATGAAATAAAAGCTCTTGATTTTAGTTAGTTTATTTCAACTCATTCACTAATTCATCATTAACTAATTCATTATGGGATTGATTGTTTTCCATTTCAATCAAAACGATTTATTAGTAAAGTTTAGAAGATTTTAGATCTAAAATGAACTTTTTTTATCGATAAAGGATAAAAAATGACTGAGATATTTTTTTATGAAACCACGTATCCTTTAACAGATTTATTACTAGTCTTATTCGAATTTTAAAATTGAATTATTGAATTTAGGTGTATTTTTTCTCAAGTTTGACTAAAAAAGACTCAATTTATTAGGCAAAAGTTTACAATCCTTTGAGGTATTTTATTACATGTAAATAAAGTATAGAATGAGGAAAATAAAAGTCCTTTAGGTTCTTTATTTATTTTATCTTTATATTTATTTTATTAAGTTTAATTTAGCAGATTCTAAAGATATAACTTTTAGAGATAAATAACGAAAACTAAGAGTTCCAAACCAAAAATTTTTGGTTTTATTACTAGCGTATGGAATCAAAAATTTCTTATTTCGAGTAATTTTTGATCCAATTTTCACGGATCTTTGACATATCTATATTTCTTTTTTATTAAGAGAATCTTATTTAGAGAAAAAATAGATAATGAATAAGAAATAAGAATTCGTTTTGAACAATAGATGTCTTTCACATCCAACTATAACAATGAGTAACTTTTAAATGGCAGTTCCAAAAAAACGTACTTCGATATCAAAAAAGCGTATTCGTAAAAATATTTGGAAAAGGAAAGGATATTGGGCGGCGTTAAAAGCTTTGTCATTAGGTAAATCTCTTTCTACTGGAAATTCAAAAAGTTTTTTTGTACGACAAACAAATAAGTCCTAAAATATCGGAATAATCGGAATGGATTTGACTCAAAAAATGGGCTCAGAAATTTGTGAATATCAATATCCAAGTTAATATAAAATTAAAAATTGGCAGTCCATATTCTAATCAATATGAAATAGACCCTTAATCTTATAAAAAAATTCTTCTGTTTTCTGAATTCTAAAAAAATACAAAATTATTTATTTCTTTTTAGTATATTTTCACTCAATTTTTGGTGGTGGGGAGTCTTATTTTCCCCATCGACCTTTACAATAATGAAAAATTTTTATCTTTCTAGGGAAGGGCAGATATAAGATTTTTAGTTCAAATTAATGAATTGTTGAAACTAAAACTAACGGATTCCATGTTAAAAATTTTTGGATAACTTTCTGACTTCTTAATTTTTTGTGTTTACTATATGTAATGAATTTACTATCTATCTCCAATTTTCAGCCCAATCAATAAAAGAACTTAATTGATTGAATTGACTTGTTCAATCTCGACGATTGAATATAAATAGGCTATTATGAGTTCGAGCAAGCCGCTATGGTGAAATCGGTAGACACGCTGCTCTTAGGAAGCAGTGCTAGAGCATCTCGGTTCGAGTCCGAGTGGCGGCATGCCATCTTCTAAAAGAGATACAATAGATCCTATAATAAAAATAAATAAAATTCCCCATTTCTATTTCTTAATTAATATAAGGGATTCCCTCCCCCTTTTTTTCATTTTTATGATATTTTCAACTTTAGAGCATATATTAACTCATATTTCCTTTTCTATTGTTTCAATTGTAATTACAATTCATTTGATAACCTTATTGGGCAATGAAATCATAAAACCATATGATTCGTCAGAAAAGGGGATGATAGCTACTTTTTTATGTCTAACAGGATTATTAATCATTCGTTGGATTTATTCGGGCCATTTCCCACTAAGTGATTTATATGAATCATTAATTTTTCTTTCATGGAGTTTCTCCCTTATTCATATAGTGCCTTATTTCAAAATAAGAAAAAATTATTTAACCACAATAACTGCCTCAAGTACTATTTTTACCCAAGGCTTTGCTACTTCGGGTCTTTTAAATGAAATACATAAACCCACAATATTAGTACCCGCTCTACAATCGGAGTGGTTAATAATGCACGTAAGTATGATGATATTGAGCTACGCGGCTCTTCTTTGTGGATCATTATTATCAGTAGCGCTTCTAGTCATTACATTTAGAAAGATTTTTTATAGTTCTAAAAGTAATAATTTATTAAAATTAAATGAGTCATTTTCATTTGGTAAAATCCAATACAAGAATGAAAGAAAC